AAGAAAAATAAAATAGAAATTTCATTAAATTATAAATTATTCATAAATTTGAGATTCATTAGTAATTAAATAGAATATGAATATAGAATATAATATAACTTACTATAATAGAAAGATAATAGAATCTTAGAATATAATATATTATGTAGAATATATGATGATTATGATTACACAATTACCGCTTGTATAATATAGAAGAGACTCTTCTTATATTTCTTATATTTAGATTTACTATAAGGATAATATCAAACTACCTACCAATGAAGTAGTATGATTAATACATCAAATATTTTGGGGAAAGGTATGAAACAATTGAAAAAAAAAAAGAAGTGGTACTGGAATCATTTGACCTATATGCGCAAATGGAATTCGGGCAAATCTTCCCCCGGAGTAGAACAAGAACCTAAAAGAATTGAAAGGGCCCATTCAGGAACAAGAAAATTACATCGTAATTTGAATTTCGATGAAACAATACATCAATGAGAAGTTAGTTCAATAAGTTCATAAAATTCTTTTTAATTTTCTACATTATAGAATAGAGGTAAGGAGAAGGGGGCAAAACTCATTAAAAAAAAAAAAGAAATAGGATTGGAATCGACACATTGATTTTTTTTCACAATTCTTTTGAACCGTATGCATCCAAAGGTGCACGTACGGTTCCTCAAGGATACAATTTTGTCCTAATCAACCGACTTCATCGAGAAAGATTACTTTTTTTAGGCCAGGAGGTTGATAGCGAGATCTCGAATCAAATTGTTGGTCTCATGGTATATCTCAGCATAGAAGATGATACTAGGGATCTTTATTTGTTTATAAATTCTCCAGGTGGATGGGTAATACCAGGAATAGCCATTTATGATACTATGCAATTTGTGTTACCAGATGTACATACAATATGTATGGGATTAGCCGCTTCAATGGGATCTTTCATTCTGGTCGGAGGAGAAATTACCAAACGTCTAGCATTCCCTCACGCTTGGCGCCAATGAGTTTTTTTTATTTGAGAAAAAAAAAGAATACTATGCCTTCGCTGTATCGAATATGAATTAAATAAAGAATAAGTAATAATAGCATGGCACTTCGAGTTCGATATTAACAAACCATTATTGTTTTTTTTCTAACATGAGATTTTGTATCGAAATAGTAGTATGAAAGAAGGGTTATTCCCAATTTGATTTTCTGTGTCAAACAAGAGTCAATTTTAGCGTCACAAACCATTATTCTTCCACAACAGAAGTCTCTTTCTTATTTCTTATTTTTATGTTATGAGAGGAAAGAATCAAAAAAATGGAAAAAATCATTTTTTCCTTCTTAAATCTTATCAAAACGAAACTTTGGGATTGCTAAACCACAGACGAGATAAATATATAAAGCAACAGAACCATCATAGTATCTTTTTAACTACTACGAAAGGAAGGGTGGTAAATGGATCATTTAATGATTTGGATCATATAGGTTCTATTTATTCTTTTCGATAAAAGAAATTCTATCAAAAAAAGAAAATCCATTGCAGAGCCGTATGCAATGTAAAAAAGATGCCTGTACGGTTGTTTAATTCTATTTTTTTATTGTTATTTTGATTCCCCCTTACTTTAATCCATCCAATCGTGCGATATATAGATAGAAGAACCATTCATGATGTTATATCAATATCATCAGGGTTATGATTCACCAACCTGCTAGTTCTTTTTACGAGGCACAAGCAAGGGATTTTATCCTGGAAGCAGAAGAACTATTGAAGCTTCGCGAAACTCTCACAAAAGTTTATGTACAAAGAACGGGCAACCCTTTATGGGTTATATCCGAAGATATGGAAAGGGATGTTTTTATGTCAGCAACAGAAGCTCAAGCTCATGGCATCGTTGATCTTGTCGCGATCGAAAATGAAAATACTGGGAATTCCATATAAATATACGAATTACTTTTCAAAATTAAAAATTTACGTGTGAATAGAAATCATTCATAATCATCAATCATCAGGTTAAGATCGATCTAAGCCAACCCGCTCTATTCTATCTAGAATGAGATTCTATAGACACATCATGCCAACCATTAAACAACTTATTAGAAACGCAAGACAGCCAATAAGAAATGTCACGAAATCTCCCGCTCTTCGAGGATGTCCTCAGCGTCGAGGAACATGTACTAGGGTGTATGTGCGACTCGTTAAGTTCAGATCATGAGTTTGAAGAAATGCAAAAATTTTTTCCGGTATCAATGACCACTACCAATGAATTAGGATAGATAGGGTGGAACACGGCCTAGTATCAAGATCTATTATCTACCTAATTATGTTATGAATTTATGGTTTCTATTGGTGCAAATCCAATCACTCCGTTTGAGATGAGAAGGAATTCTCCATTGGTAACAAATAGTTATCCATTAAGCGGAGGAAAAAGGTTATGCTCCTATTCCTTTTCTTGAAAAAAAAAACGGACTAACAAGGTCAGCTACCTAGCCAACTTTCATAATTAAATACCGTCACTGTATGGATAGCTTTTTTGTGAAAAGGACTATTACTTTAGAATTAGAATTGAAAAAAGAATTCTAATTTAAAATGGATGGGTAGAGCCAAAGAGTGTGAACTATACAAGTTCACAAGAAATTTTGATGAAATGAGAAATAAGAGGCTCCGGTGTATAGAGAGGACCTCACCGTTTCAGAAGTTGCCATAGAAACGAGAAAACCCACTATTCTTTTTTCTTTAGTAGCAGTCGAATTTCTTATTTCCAGGCGAGATACCTTGAAGAAAGAAAAAATCGTGGTCGGGAAGGTCATAGTCGCAAAAGCCATTGGAATTTATATTTTATATATCGGAAGAATCCGTTTTGTTATTAATCGACCGGAAGAAAAGGATGACTGAAAGAAGAGAAATCAATTAGTTATTCAATAAAGTTTCATTTGATTCAATGACCAGAGTTAAACGAGGATATACAGCTCGGAGACGTCGAAAAAAGATTCGTTTATTTGCATCAACCTTTATAGGGGCTCATTCAAGACTGACTCGAACGACTACTCAACAAAGAATGAGAGCTTTGATTTCCTCTCATCGAGATAGGAGCAGGAAAAAGAGAGATTTTCGTCGTTTGTGGATCACTCGGATAAATGCGGTAACTCGTGAGGATAGGCTATTCTATAGTTATAGCCTATTCATCCACAATCTGTACAAAAGACAATTGCTTCTGAATCGTAAAATACTTGCGCAAATAGCCCTATCAAATAAGAATTGTTTTGATATTATTTCAAAGAAAATTATCAATTAAAAAGAAAAGAATACAAATCAAATAAAGGAATAAAAGAATCTTAATAGAATCTATTATACAGGAAACAAGAATGATTGAAACAGGATTTCCCGGAGAATGGACTCCGGGAAGATAGAATAAAAAGAAATTAATATTTGAGTAGTAGGAAGAAACGAACATCTTTCAAGAAAAAAAGATTTCTTCCCCATTTTTCCTTTTTTAGAATACAAGAATAAAATCTGGATCCTAGTTTTTTTTCGAGCAAAACATTAATATGAGCTTGAGTTCCAATTGGAGTTTTGAAGAGTATATCTATTTATTTTCTAGGACCAGTAGTTCTAGGAATCGACTCCACTCTCTCCAATTGTTTCTCATTATTACGAAAAGGTAACAAAGATAAAATACGAGCTTGTTTTATAGCAATAGTAATTAATCGTTGTTGTTTCAAAGTCAACCTATTCGTCCGTCTAGATAAGATTTTTCCTTGTTCACTAAGAAATCGACTAATTAAACTCATGTTTCTATAATCGATTCGATCCCCCGATCCGATTGGGGGTAAACGTCTACGAAAAGATCGCTTGGATTTACGAAAAGGTTGTTTGGATTTATCCATGGTTTGCTTATTCCTTGTTTGTTTATTCCTTCGATATAAAATAATCTAAAAATAATCTATAAAATAGAATCCTCTTTTTTTCTTATTCATTTAAGATTCGACCAAAATAGGATTTGGTTTGTATTATATATGTTAAGATGTAAAGTTCTTACTCTTCCCACTACTTGGAAAAATCAAACACGAATTTTTTTCTATCTATTTTTTTATTTCCCCATGAATCGTATACTTTTGACAATAGCGACAAAATTTTCTAATTTCTAGTCGATTGGGTGTATTGTGTCGATTCTTTTGAGTAATATATCTAGAAATGCCCAGCAATTCTTTATTGACACCCTTTCGAACACAACAGGTACATTCCAAAATAACTATAATTCTAATATCTTTACCCTTGGCCATGAACCTCCTTTTCATTTTGGATCGACTTCGTTCGCTATGGAATTTCTAACTATTTTCTTTTTTGAATTCTTAGAATTCGAATGACTTCGAAGTACTATAATCTAAAATAGAATTACTAGAATACTATAAATATAAAGAAAAAGAGTCATATTCATTAATAGAAGAATATTAAGAATATCGTAATAATTAATTAATACAATTTTTTCTAACTATGAATCATTTCTATACTAATCTCAGTATTTTCTTCTTTCTATGTTAGAATTTCGTGGAACCGTCCCTAGACTGGATCCACATTTCCATTTTTTTTCCAAAAAATTTCACTGTATTTTGACTGAGATTCAATACACTCTTTCTTTTTTTTAGGATATATTAGGATATAAAAGAAAAAGAATTTAGAGCCATGTTACGTAGAATTGTATCTCAAATCTTCTTCATTTTTTATCAATACAAGAATTTCATCAGGATGAAAAAAAGGGGAATGACAAGGCATCTGGAAATAAACGATTAATTTCTATCAATAGACCTGCTAAAGACCCAAACCATAAAGTGGTTAACACAGGTGCCGTTGAGAGATATGTTTTTATATCTCGCATTGAAAATCCTCCTTTTTATTTTATTTTCTATTTTTTTCTTATTTCTTTTCTTTGTATTGTATATTGTAAGAATTGTATATTGTAATACATATATAGTCCTAGTTCGCTATTCTAATAAATTCTAATAAATAGATCATAGATAATCCGATATTTTAA